TATGTTTTATGAGGAAGACCCAGGTGCCTATATGCCTACCTTGGTTGGAGTGCGGATTTGAGTATTGGGGAGGAGATTAATTTAGGTTTATATCTAGGGGTAAGTGTGTTGAGAATAAAGATAAATATAAAAGGGGAGGGGGGGAAAAAATAATATAATAAATATGTCCTGCGACCATTAATCGTGATATCCGTGCCTACCATTATGCGGGTGCTCAAGATGCAGTTAAGTCCAGCTACAATTCATGCTCCGCGTCGGGGCCTTTGACGGCCATAGCTGAGTCCAAGCATCCCCCAAAAATTAAAAAATACCAAATGTATGACAGCACAGTTATGTGTGGGCATGGGCTGATTAGTCATTAGTCCATCGAGATGTCTTATTTAAGAGGAAAGAGTGGGCGATTTTAGGTGAGATGGCCCTGAAGAAAGAACCAGATGTCTGATAAAATTCATTAAATAGCTACCCCCACGAGTAATGGGCCCGGAGCGAGAAGAGGGATCCTTGCCAAGCGGGTTGCTGGTTTCACGCGGCATGGTAGTTAAGCTCGTGATCTAGTGGAGGGGATACGCATGTTGACAAGAATTGATTTGACTAGAATGTGCCATGTACGAGCAAACATTAAAATGTACTATGTACTGTTATTGGATTTAACTGTACTTGCTTATATGCAAGGGGAAAATCATTTAATGTACTATAATACATATTATGTCCTTGTTACATTAATGTTTATGTACATGCTTATATGCATGGGGCGGATTACTTAATGCACTGCGTACATAGCTTGTCTGTGTCATGTTAGTGTTTGTATACTATTCTGTGAGGTAAGGTTACAGGATCATGTACTGAAGGCATACCATGCTCGCCGTACATTGCCGCGTGCGTTAATTGCGTGTGAAGTGGGAAATTGGTGTTGTATCGTTGAAAGTTTTAGTGGATTTGATACTGGGAAGGCTCTTAATGTTTTTGGTGATATACTAATAGAGGATGTTAGTGGTAATTCAGGGAGTAGTTTAAATAGAACTTCAGCTTTGGGTGTTGATAGTGAAGCTATAGCTTCTTCCTTGAAGTCTCAGGGAGGTTAGTTGTTCTCCTTCTCTGGTTTACAAGACCAGTATATTGATTGTACTACAAAGACCTGTCTTCATTTTAGGAGGTTGTTTTCGATAGTGCTAGCTACTGGTATTAGCACTAGGATGATGAGGAAATATATGATGGATGCTAGTTGTCCAATAATGATGTAGGGGTGTTCAACGGGCTGCCCTCCAATTCATGTGAGTGTTAATAAGTCTGCAACTAATATTCAGAATATACATTGGCTGATTGGTCGGAATATTATGCTTCGTTGTTTGGAAGTGTGGAGGAAAGGTACAAGCGCTAGGATTAGAATTGAAAGAACTAGGGCTAGAACTCCGCCTAGTTTATTAGGAATTGATCGTAGAATTGCATATGCGAATAGGAAATATCATTCTGGTTTGATGTGAGGGGGTGTGTTGAGTGGATTTGCTGGGGTATAGTTGTCTGGGTCTCCAAGTAGGTCGGGTGAAAATAGTACTAGCAGTATAAGGGTAAGGATTAGAAGTATGGCGCCTAAAATATCTTTAATTGTGTAGTAGGGGTGGAATGGGATTTTGTCTGTGTCTGATGGAATTCCTGTGGGGTTGTTGGATCCTGTTTCGTGGAGAAAAAGTAAGTGTACTATAGCGAGGGCTGTGATGATAAATGGGAGGATGAAGTGGAAAGCGAAAAATCGGGTGAGGGTGGCTTTGTCTACGGAGAATCCCCCTCAGATTCATTCGACTAGATTTGTGCCGATATATGGGATTGCTGAGAGGAGGTTAGTGATAACTGTAGCTCCTCAGAATGATATTTGCCCTCATGGTAGGACATAACCTATGAATGCTGTAGCTATTGTTGTGAGTAGAAGAATTACTCCAATGTTTCATGTTTCTAAGAAAGTGTATGATCCGTAGTATAGTCCTCGTCCTACGTGCATGAATAAGCAGATGAAAAATATTGATGCCCCGTTTGCGTGTATGTATCGGATAATTCAGCCATAATTCACATCTCGACAAATGTGTGTTACGGAAGAGAATGCTGTTGTTGTGTCAGATGTGTAGTGTATTGCTAGAAATAGGCCTGTTAGAATTTGTAGAATTAGGCAGATACCTAGGAGGGAGCCGAAATTTCATCACGATGAGATGTTTGATGGGGTTGGGAGATCAATAAATGCGTTATTTACAATTTTTATTAGTGGGTGAGTCTTTCGAATATTGGTCATTAGTGTTCTTGTAGTTGAATAACAACGATGGTTTTTCATATCATTGGTCATGGTTAAATTCCATGTGAGAATAATGATAATATATCTTGTATTTATTTTAAGTATTATTTTTGTGCTTGGTTTTGTAGGGTTTTCCTCAAAACCCTCGCCTATTTATGGGGGTTTAGGGTTGATTGTGAGTGGTGGAGTTGGATGTGGTATTGTGTTGAATTTTGGTGGGTCTTTTTTAGGATTGATGGTTTTTTTAATTTATTTGGGGGGTATGATGGTAGTTTTTGGTTACACGACTGCTATGGCTACTGAGCAGTATCCTGAGATTTGGGTCTCTAGTAAGGTTGTATTGGGGGCATTTGTTACTGGTTTATTGATGGAGTTTCTTATGGTTTATTATGTGTTGAAGGATAAGGAGGTGGAAATTGTGTTTGAGTTTAATGGAATAGGGGATTGGGTTATTTATGATACGGGGGATTCTGGGTTTTTTAGTGAGGAAGCTATAGGAATTGCTGCTTTATACAGTTATGGTACTTGATTGGTTATTGTTACTGGTTGGTCTTTATTGATTGGTGTTGTAGTGATTATAGAGATTACTCGTGGAAACTAAATAGGATTATGCTGGTAAGAATTGTGACTAGGAAGGAGAGGAAATACAGTTTAATTAAGCCTTTCTGGTTTGTGATTATAGTGGATATTTTTATTTGGGTTGTTGAAATGGTCTTTGGTAAGATAGTTTCTAATCAGATAAGGTCTAGGAGAGAGGATGCTGATTTTTGGCTTATTATTAGGTTTGCGTAAGGGGCTGAGCGGTGTATAATTGTGGGGTAATATCCTAGTAGGTTGGAAAATTTAAAGACGTTTGACGGGTGATTGAATTTCAGGTTACGGGTTGTGTTGCTAATTTCTAGTGCTAGAATAAAGCCCAGGGCTGTGATTGCCAGGGCAGTTAGTTTTAGGTAGTGGGGTATAGTTATTTGGGGAATTGTTGTTGGGGGAATGTTGTTGGAGATGATAAATCCTGCGAAGAGGCTTCCGATTAGTAAGCGTTTGATTGAATTAATTAGGAGTGGGTTATTTTCATTAACGATAATAAGAGCTGGGAATCGGGGTTGTCCTAAGAGTGTGAAAAAGATGATACGGGTGCTATAAATTGCTGTGAAGGAGGTAGCGATGAGTGTTATTAAGAGGGCTCAGGCGTTGGTATATGACGTGTTAGCGGATTCGATGATTAGGTCTTTGGAATAGAATCCGGTAAGGAAAGGTATTCCTGTTAGTGCTAGGCTGCCGATAATGAGGGCTGTTGTGGTAAATGGTATTATTTTGAATAGGCCTCCTATCTTTCGGATGTCTTGTTCGTCATTTAGGCTGTGGATGATAGAACCGGAGCATATAAATAATATGGCTTTGAAGAAGGCGTGGGTGCAGATATGGAGAAATGCTAGGTAGGGTTGATTAATTCCGATTGTTACTATCATAAGGCCGAGTTGACTGGATGTGGAGAAGGCGATGATTTTTTTAATGTCGTTTTGGGTGAGGGCACATATTGCTGTAAATAGCGTGGTAATAGCTCCCAGGCATAGTATAATGGATTGGGCAAACTTGTTGTTTTCTGTTAATGGATAGAAGCGAATTAGTAAAAAGATACCTGCTACTACTATTGTACTTGAGTGGAGTAGTGCTGAGACAGGGGTTGGGCCTTCTATTGCGGAGGGTAGTCATGGGTGCAGGCCGAATTGTGCGGATTTTCCGGTTGCGGCTAGTGTTAAGCCCAGTAGTGGTAGATTTGAGTTTTCTGGTTTAAGTACAAAGATTTGTTGAAGATCCCAAGTATTGAGATTAGTTAGAAATCATGCTATTGCTAGGATAAATCCGATATCTCCAATGCGGTTATATAGGATTGCTTGTAGGGCTGCTGTGTTTGCGTCTGTTCGTCCATATCATCATCCGATTAATAAAAATGATATGATTCCTACTCCTTCTCAGCCAATGAATAGCTGGAAGAGGTTGTTTGCAGTGACGAGAATAAGTATTGTGATAAGAAATAGGAGTAGGTATTTAAAGAATTGGTTGATGTTGGGGTCTGAGTGTATATATCACATCGAGAATTCTATGATGGATCATGTGACGAATAGTGCTACTGGAACAAATATTATTGAGAAATAGTCTATTTTGAAGCTTATAGATAGTTTGAGGGTTTGAATAGTTAGCCAGTGTCAGTTTGAAATGATTATTTCTTGTCCTGTGTGAATAAATATTATTGTGGGAATTATACTAATAATAAAGGCGTATGAGATAGTTGTTTTTACGTATAGAGGGAAGTTGGAGGGTTTATAGGTGTTAAGGTTGGTTGCTATGATGGGTGCGGTCAGTAAGATTAGGGTTATTAATGTGAAAGAGGAGAATAAATTTATTACTTTTATTTGGAGTTGCACCAATTTTTTGGTTCCTAAGACCAATGGATAACTACTATCCTTTAAAAGTTTGAAAAAGCCATGTTGTTAGACATGGGAGCGTGGAATTAGCAGTTCTTGCATTCTTTTTCGGTAAATAAGAAGGTAGTAAGCTTCTATTATTAGATTCACAGTCTAATGTTTTTTTAAACTATATTTACAATACAGAGGACCCAGAATAATTTTTGGGTTTAGGGAGAGGAGTAGGAGTGGTAGTATGTGTAGAGCTATGAGTGCATTTTCTCGTGTAAAAGAGGGTGAGATGTTATTGATGTGGTGGGTATGTTTACCTCGTTGTGTTGTAATTAGTATATAGAGGGAGTATAAAGCGGTGATTACCATGTTTAGTCCTAATAGAATAATTGTAATATTAGATCATGAGAGGGTTGATATTATCACGAACAGTTCTCCGATTAGATTAATTGTGGGGGGTAGAGCTAGGTTAGTTAGGCTTGCTAAGAGTCATCAGGTAGCTATTAGCGGAAGGAGTGTTTGTAGGCCACGGGCTAAAATTATTGTGCGGCTGTGGATTCGTTCGTAGTTGGAGTTTGCTAGGCAGAAAAGTATGGAGGATGTAAGACCATGGGCAATTATCAGGGCAGTAGCTCCTATGTAGCTTCAGGGTGTTTGAATGAGGATGGCTACGATGACAAGTGCTATATGGCTAACGGAAGAGTATGCGATAAGTGATTTCAGGTCTGTTTGGCGGAGACAGATTGAGCTGGTCATGATTATACCTCATAGTGATAACATGATAAATGGATATGATATGAAGTCAGTTACTGGGTTTAGGAGTAGTGTAATTCGTAGCATGCCATATCCTCCTAGTTTTAGTAGGATTGCTGCAAGGACTATGGAGCCTGCAATGGGGGCTTCTACGTGGGCTTTAGGTAGTCAGAGGTGAAGTCCGTATAGTGGTATTTTTACTATAAAGGCTATTATGCACGCTAACCATATAAAAGTGTTGGATCAGGAGCTGGGTATTGGTTGTACTCAGTATTGAAGGATTAGGAAGTTTAGGGATCCTATTGTGTTTTGGATATAGATAAGTGCAACTAGTAAGGGTAGGGATCCTGTTAGTGTATAAAATAGGAAATAGAGGCCGGCATTTAGGCGTTCTGTTTGGTTTCCTCATCGAGTGATGATAATGAGTGTAGGGATTAGTGTTGCTTCAAATAGGATATAGAAGAAAATTAGTTCTGTGGCAGCAAATGTTATGATTAGAAAGAGTTGTAGTAAGATTAGTATTGAGATGAATAGTTTTTTTCGAGCTAGGCTTTCTTTTGATAGGTGGTGTTGACTTGCTATAAGTATTAAGGGAAGAAGTCATATAGTCAGAATTAGTAGTGGAGTAGATAATGAGTCGGAGAAGAAGGTTAATGAGAAGTTAAGGCTGTTGTCACCGAATTGATTTATGAGGAGTAGGCTTGTTAGGCTAATTAATAAACTGTGAAGTGTGGAGTTGATTCAGATTATGTTATTTTTTGATAATCAGGTCAGGGGTATAAGTATTATTGTGGGGATAATATATTTTAGCATTGTAGTAGGTTGAGATTTTGTACGTAGTCGGTACCGTATGTATTTGATACCATTACTAGCAAGGATAGGCCCAGTGCTGCTTCACAGGCTGCGAAAACCAGTAAGATAATGGGTATTATACTGGCTAAGGTGAAGTGTGAATTTAGGATTGTTAGGGTGGCTATGACAAATAGGGATAATATCATTCCCTCTAGGCATAGGAGAGAGGATATCAGATGGGATCGGTATATTAATAGTCCTATGAGAGACATTGCGAATGCTATTATGATATTTATGTATACGAGGGACATATGGTAGTTATGAGTTTAATCATAATCTAATGAGTCGAAATCATTTATTTTGTTTTAAACTAAATACCATATTCGGTTCATTCTAGTCCTTTTTGGGTTCATTCATAGGCTAGGCTTACGGCCAGTAGAAAAACTAGGAGAAGGGCTATAGTGAGCATAGTGTTTAGGTTAGTTGTTTGTGAGGCTCATGGTAGTGGAAGAAGTAGTGCAATTTCTAGGTCGAAGAGGAGAAATGTAATGGCCACTAGGAAAAATTTTATGGAGAAGGGGAGGCGAGCTGATCCTATAGGGTCAAATCCACATTCATATGGACTTGTTTTTTCTGAATATACGTTCAGTTGAGGAAGTCAGAATGCAATAGTTACGAGTAGCGTAGCTAGTGTAAAATTAGTTAGAAGGGTAATTATAAGGTTTATTGATCTTTTTCGGGTTTAACCGAAACTAACTGATTGGAAGTCAGTTGTACTGATTAATACTAAAAGAACATGAGCCTCATCAGTAGATGGAGATGTATAGGAAAAGCCATACTACGTCTACGAAGTGTCAGTATCAAGCAGCTGCTTCAAAACCGAAATGGTGACTAGAGGTGAAGTGAAATTTTAGTTGGCGGAAGAAGCAAACAATTAGAAAGGTAGATCCAATAATGACATGGAGGCCGTGAAATCCTGTGGCTACGAAGAAGGTTGAGCCATATACTCCGTCTGCGATGGTAAAAGGTGCTTCATAATATTCTGAGGCTTGTAGTAGTGTAAAGTATACACCTAGTGTGATGGTAATAAATAGGGCTTGTAGTATGTGGTTGCGGTTTCCTTCTATAAGGCTATGGTGGGCTCAAGTAATAGAGACTCCTGAGGCTAGAAGAACTGAGGTGTTGAGTAGTGGGACTTCTAGGGGGTTGAGTGGGTGAATACCTGTTGGGGGTCAGCAGCCGCCTAGTTCAGGTGTGGGAGCAAGGCTCGAGTGGTAGAAGGCCCAGAAGAATCCGGTGAAGAATAGGACCTCTGAGACAATGAAGAGGATTATTCCGTAGCGAAGGCCTTTTTGGACCGCTGGGGTATGGTGGCCTTGGAACGTACTTTCTCGGATAATATCTCGTCATCATTGGTATATTGTAAGTATATTTGTTGTCAGGCCTAGGGCCAGTAAAATCATTGAGTTAAAGTGAAATCATATGGTGAGGCCGGATGTTATTAGGAGGGCAGATAGTGCTCCTGTAAGGGGTCAGGGACTGGGGTTTACTATGTGATAAGCATGGGTTTGGTGTGTCATTATGTATTATCATGCAAGTATAGGCTTACTAGGAGAGTGAATACGTAGGCTTGAATTATAGCTACCGCGAACTCTAGAATTGTTAATAGAATTAGAACAATAAATGTAATAAATGCTGTTGTGGTGCTGATGCTTATTAATGCAAGAGTGGCTCCTCCGATTAAGTGAATTAGTAAGTGGCCCGCCGTGATATTGGCTGTTAGTCGTACGGCGAGGGCTATTGGTTGGATGAAGAGACTGATAGTTTCGATAATTACTAATATTGGGATTAGTGGGGTTGGTGTTCCTTGTGGTAGAAAGTGGGCAAGTGATGCTTTGGTTTTGTTGCGAAAGCCCGTAATTACGGCCCCTGCTCATAGGGGGATAGCCATGCCTAAGTTTATTGATAATTGTGTTGTTGGTGTAAATGAGTGGGGTAATAGACCTAGTAAATTTGTAGATCCAATAAATAAAATTAGGGATATTAATATTAGTGTTCATGTTTGTCCCTTAGTGTTATGAATACTTATTATTTGTTTTGATACGAATTGAAGTATTCATTGTTGGAGGGAGATAAGACGGTTATTAATCAGTCGGTTTGATGTGGGGAACAGTAAGCTGGGGAATAGAACGATGAGAGTGACGAGGGGAAGGCCTAAAATTATAGGGGCAATGAAAGAGGCAAATAAATTTTCGTTCATGTTGTTTCTCAAGGGGTGTTTTGTTTTAGTGTTTTTGTAGCTGTTAGTTCTGGGCTATAATAGAAATTGTGTTTTGAGATTTTTAATTGGAAAATAATGAAGAGAGTTAAAAATATTGATGAAATTATTACGAGTCACGTTGATGTATCTAGTTGTGGCATGTCATCAAGGAGAGAATTATGCTCTCAGTCTTTAACTTAAAAGGTTAACGCTGTTATAGCTTCTTGATGATTTTATAGTATTGATGCAGATCATTTTTCAAAATATTCTAGTGGGACTAGTTCGAGAACAATTGGTATAAAACTGTGATTTGATCCGCAGATTTCTGAGCATTGACCATAAAACAGGCCTGGACGAGTTGACATGAGAGTTGTTTGGTTTAGACGACCTGGAACTGCGTCTGTTTTTAGTCCTAGGGAAGGTACTGCTCATGAGTGGAGGACGTCTTCAGAAGAAATTAATATTCGAATTGTTATCTCTATGGGTAATACAACTCGGTTGTCTACTTCTAACAGTCGTAGTTCTCCTGGCTTTAATTCTGATGTTGGGATTATGTAGGAGTCGAAGGTTAGGTCTTCGTAGTCTGTATACTCATAGCTCCAGTATCATTGATGTCCCATGGTTTTTACTGTGAGAGATGGGTTATTGATTTCGTCTATTATGTATAGGATCCGTAAAGATGGCAGAGCAATTGTAATTAGAATAATAGCTGGTATAATAGTTCAGATTGTTTCTACTTCTTGTGCATCTATAGTGCTGACATGGGTTAATTTTGTTGTTAATATGAGTGCAATAATGTAAAGAACTAATGAGCTAATAAGAAAAACGATTATTAATGTGTGGTCATGAAAATGTAGTAGTTCTTCTATGATGGGTGACGTTGCATCTTGAAAGCCTAGCTGTATAGGATATGCCATATGAGATGTACGGGATTTTCACCTGTAATCTAATCTTGACAAGATTATGTAATGTTTTACTAACATCTCGTTTATTGAGAGAGACATAATGGTTATGATGTTGGCTTGAAACCAATGGCAGGGGGTTCGATTCCTTCCTTTCTTATTTTAGGTTAACATATGTGGGTTCTTCAAATGTGTGATATGGTGGAGGACATCCGTTTAATCACTCTAAATTTGTTGTGGTTAGGTCTACAGCTAGAACTTCTCGTTTGGATGCGAATGCTTCTCAGATGATAAAAATTATTAGTATTACTGCTGTTAGTGAAATAAATGAGCCCATAGATGAGATAGTATTTCATATTGTGTATGCGTCTGGATAATCAGAGTATCGCCGTGGTATGCCGGATAGTCCCAGGAAGTGTTGTGGGAAGAAGGTTATGTTAACGCCTACGAATATAATTGCAAAGTGGATTTTAGCTCATGTATCGTTAAGGGTATAGCCTGAGAATAGGGGAAATCAGTGTACAAATCCTCCTATAATAGCGAATACTGCTCCTATTGATAGTACGTAGTGGAAATGTGCGACTACATAATATGTGTCGTGGAGGACGATGTCGAGGGAGGAATTAGCTAGGACAATCCCAGTCAGGCCTCCGACTGTAAAAAGGAAAATGAAACCCAGGGCTCATATTATAGCGGGAGATCACTTGATATTGCCTCCGTGGAGTGTTGCTAATCAGCTAAATACTTTTACTCCGGTTGGGATGGCAATGATTATAGTAGCCGATGTAAAATAGGCCCGTGTATCGACATCCATTCCGACTGTAAATATATGATGGGCTCATACAATAAATCCTAAGAATCCGATTGATATTATGGCTCATACTATTCCTATATATCCGAATGGTTCTTTTTTTCCTGAATAATAGGTTACAATGTGGGAGATTATTCCAAACCCGGGTAAAATAAGAATATACACTTCAGGGTGTCCAAAGAATCAGAATAGGTGTTGATATAAAATGGGGTCCCCCCCTCCTGCTGGGTCAAAGAAGGTTGTGTTTAGGTTTCGGTCTGTTAGCAGTATTGTAATACCAGCTGCTAATACAGGGAGTGAGAGGAGGAGTAGTACGGCAGTAATCAGTACAGATCATACGAATAGGGGAGTTTGATACTGTGATATTGCAGGGGGTTTTATATTAATGATAGTTGTAATAAAATTGATGGCCCCTAAAATTGAGGAGACACCTGCTAGATGTAGAGAGAAAATGGTCAGGTCTACTGAGGCTCCTGCATGGGCTAGGTTACCTGCTAGAGGGGGGTATACGGTTCAGCCTGTTCCTGCTCCGGCTTCAACCATAGAGGATGCTAGAAGTAATAGGAAGGAAGGGGGAAGGAGTCAAAAACTTATGTTATTTATTCGAGGAAATGCTATGTCAGGGGCTCCAATTATCAGAGGAACTAGTCAGTTGCCAAAGCCTCCAATTATAATAGGCATTACTATGAAGAAAATTATCACGAATGCGTGTGCGGTTACAATTACATTGTAGATTTGGTCGTCTCCAAGTAGAGTTCCGGGTTGGCCTAGTTCAGCGCGAATTAGTAGGCTTAGGGCAGTCCCTACTATGCCAGCTCAGGCACCAAATAGAAGGTAGAGGGTACCGATGTCTTTATGGTTGGTTGAAAATAGTCAGCGGTTGACGAACATAGGTAAAATGGCTGAGTAAAGCAATAGACTGTAAATCTAAGAACGGAGGTTTGATTCCTCTTTTTACCAGGTCCTGTAGTGAATAAAACATATTGAATTGCAAATTCAAAGAAGCAGCTTCAATTCTGCCGGGGCTTCTCCCGCCTTTTTTTCTTTGCGGCGGGAGAAGTAGATTGAAGCCAGTTGTTTAGGGTGTTTAGCTGTTAACTAAAGTTTCGTGGGGGTAGAGCCCACCAATCTAGTGAGGATTTAGCTTAATTAAAGTGGTTGATTTGCATTCAATTGATGTAAGATGTGGTCTTGCAATCCTTATCAGGAATTAAGTAAATTATACTTGCTTAGGGCTTTGAAGGCTCTTGGTCTGTTTAACCTAAATTCCTATTCTAGGATTGAGAGTATTGGTGTGAGTGGTAGTAGCATAGTAGATAGTACTGTTATTGTTGGTAAGAGGATTATTCGTTTTGTATTTGAGAATTGTCATTTTATTTTTATGTTGTTTGTGGAGGGAAATATTGTGAGTGCGGTAGAGTATGTGAGTCGTATGTAGAAGTATAAATTTAGTAGTGCTGTAATTGCTATGAAGGTGGGTAAGATAATGTTATTATTTTTTGTTATTTCTTGGATAATTATTCATTTTGGTATAAATCCGGATAGGGGAGGGAGTCCTCCTATTGATAGGAGGGTAATAAGGATTAGGACTGTCATGATGGGTGCTTTGTTTCATGTGTGTGCTAGTGATAGGGTGGTTGTGGTTGAGTTGGCTATGAATAGTGAAAATATGGTGGAGGTTATGATAATGTAAATGATTAGGTTTAGTAATGTTATGGTGGGGTTATATAATAGGACTGCTGTTATTCAGCCTATGTGGGCAATTGATGAGTAGGCTATGATTTTTCGTAGTTGGGTTTGGTTTAGTCCCCCCCAGCCTCCAATTGTAATGGATAAGATTGATAGGGTTAAGATTAGGTTTAGATTAATGGATGGGAGAATTTGATATAATACTGATATAGGTGCTAGCTTTTGTCATGTTAACAAGATTAGACCTGAGGACAAGGGGATGCCTTGTGTTACTTCTGGAACTCAGAAGTGAAATGGGGCTATTCCTAGTTTTATAGCGAGGGCTATAGTTATGAGTATAGAGGCTGTTGGGTTAAATAGTTTTATTACAGTTCATTGGCCTGAGAATATTAAGTTAATAATAACAGCTATTATTAGTAGTATTGAGGCTGTTGATTGAGTTAGGAAATATTTGGTTGACGCTTCTGTGGCTCGTGGGTTATGTTTTTTTATTATAATGGGGATGATGGCGAGTATATTTATTTCGAATCCGATTCAGATAAGTAATCAGTGGGAGCTAATTATAACGACAACGGTTCCGAGTACAACGGTTATTAGGATAATAGAGAAGATGATTGGGTTTATTAGTACGGGAAGGATATGAACCAACATTTTCGGGGTATGGGCCCGATAGCTTAATTAGCTGACCTTACTATTAGAATTTGGTGTATTTGGGAGCACGAAGAGTTTTGGGTTCTTAGGAGTAGGTTCGATCCCTATAGTTCTAGAAATAAGAGGGCTTAAACCTCTATTATTTACTCTATCAAAGTAATTCTTTTGTCAGACATATTTCTTACGTTTGTGGGGGGATGCTTGATAGAAGGATAGGTAATGATACGTGTCATATACATAGGGCTAGCGTTAGTGGTAAGAAGTTTTTTCATAATAAATGTATTAGTTGATCATAACGGAATCGAGGGTAGGATGCTCGGATTCATAGGAAAGTGATTGTAAGTAGTAAGGATTTGATTGTAAAGTTAATTGTGTAGAGTTCTGGTATGTATGGGCTGTGAAATGCCCCTAGGAATAGGGTTGTTGTGAAAATGTTTATTATAATGATATTTGCGTATTCTGCCATGAAGAATAGGGCAAATGGCCCTGCAGCATATTCTACGTTAAAGCCTGATACCAGTTCAGATTCTCCTTCGGTGAGATCAAATGGCGCTCGGTTTGTCTCTGCCAGTGTTGAGATAAATCATATTATTGCTAGGGGTCATGCTGGGAAGATTAGTCATACCTGTTCTTGTGTAATAATTAATGTGGAAAGGGTAAAGGATCCGTTTATTAGTAGGACTGATAGTAAGATAATTGCTAGTGTTACTTCATATGAGATCGTTTGTGCTACTGCTCGTAGGGCCCCAATGAGGGCGTACTTTGAGTTGGAGGCTCAGCCTGATCAGAGGATCGAGTATACGGCTAAGCTTGATATAGCTAGTATGAAGAGGACTCCTAAGTTTATATTGATGAGAGGGTGAGGTATTGGTAAGGGAATTCATATGGTTAAGGCCAGACTTAGGGCTAGAATGGGTGCTAAAATAAATATTGAAATTGAGGATGTGGCGGGTCGTAATGGTTCTTTAACGAAGAGTTTGATTGCATCGGCGATGGGTTGAAGTAGGCCATATGGTCCTACGACGTTGGGGCCTTTTCGGAGTTGTATGTAGCCTAGGACTTTTCGTTCAACTAGAGTAAGGAAAGCCACGGCTAAGAGAATAGGAATAATAAACATTAAAATGTTAATTATAAGCATTTTGTTAAGGAGAGAATTTGAATCTCTGGGTATAAAGGTTTAAGTTTTACGCAATTACCGGGCTCTGCCACCTTAACTGAGCCCTTTTCTAGGGCGGGTCTTGTTTGTGGAATTAATTGAGATAAGGTCATTAATTGGTTTAAGGCGCTTTATTGAAGTTGGCCTCATTTCTCTTGTCCTTTCGTACTGGGAGAAATACATAACAGATAGAAACCGACCTGGATTACTCCGGTCTGAACTCAGATCACGTAGGACTTTAATCGTTGAACAAACGAACCTTTGATAGCGGTTGCACCATCGGGGTGTCCTGATCCAACATCGAGGTCGTAAACCCTATTGTCGATATGGACTCTTGAATAGGATTGCGCTGTTATCCCTAGGGTAACTTGTTCCGTTGATCAAATTTTTGGATCAATAAGCGATATTTTGGTTTGACTTGTAGGTCTAGTCTTTAAAATCGTTCGGAGGATTTTTTGTTCTCCGAGGTCACCCCAACCAAAGCTGCTAGTCCATGAAGAGTATTATTATCCCTTGGCGGTTGAGTATATTTTCTTTGGGCTAGTTAGTTAAAGCTCCATAGGGTCTTCTCGTCTTGTTAGTTTATCCCCGCCTCTTCACGGGGAGGTCAATTTCACTGATTGGAAGTAAGAGACAGTAAAACTCTCGTGTTGCCATTCATACAAGTCCTTATTTAGAGAACAAATGATTATGCTACCTTTGCACGGTCAGGATACCGCGGCCGTTTAACGTCTAGTCACTGGGCAGGCAGTGCCTCTAATACTGGGGATGCTAGAGGTGATGTTTTTGGTAAACAGGCGGAGTTTGTGTTTGCCGAGTTCCTTTTACTTCTTTTAATCTTTCCTGAGCGCACTCCTGTGTTGGGTTAACAGTACAATTAATAAATTATTTATTGTTGGGTTATTTTTATTTACTGTTAACAGTCAGGATATTATCAGATACTGACTTAAACTTGTGCGAGGAGAAAATATTTCTTGTTACTCATATTAACATTATTACTTCTATTTGGTAATAGAATAGTCCAATATTAGGGCTAGGAGTTAGTTGTTCATTTTTGGTATTAATGTTATTTTTATTGTTGAGCTTTAACGCTTTCTCAATTGGTGGCTGCTTTTAGGCCTACTATGGTGTTGTTAAATCTTACTCTCTAGTTAAGGTTGTATCCGTTTCTAAAAGGCTGTACCTTTTTAGACTAACTTTTAAAGATACAGTAAATTTGTTTATATTTTTGGTATCTTTAAAGCTGAACTAATATTCATTTTTTGGACAACCAGCTATCACCAGGCTCGTTAGGCGTGTCACCTCTACTCAAAAATCGTCTCACTATTTTGCCACATAGATGAGTTGGTTCTAATAAACTGTTCGTGAGTAGCTCGTCTGGTTTCGGGGTACTTAGCTGAAATTCTTTTTGTTAAGTTTGTACTCGTTAACTCATTATGCAAAAGGTACAAGGGTTAATCTTTGCTTTTTTGTACTTTGATTTTTTTCTTTCATCGTTCCCTTACGGTACTTTCTCTATAGCGCCATGTTAAAATTTCTATCTCCTATACTTTTAATTAGGGTAAATGTTTTGTTTTGGTTCGTTTTGGTTATTTTGTTGGGGTGGGGTTTGGGCTAGATATAGTTCAAGATATTCATAGTATGTGAAGTCTTCTAGGTGTAAACTAGATGCTTTAGTTAAGCTATATCTTGGTTTGTCCAAGCACACTTTCCAGTATGCTTACCTTGTTACGACTTGTCTCCTCTCGTAGGGCTGATGCGTGTAAATATGTTTAAGTGCGTCGTATTTACTTGAGGAGGGTGACGGGCGGTGTGTGCGTGCTTCATGGCCTGGTTCAACTAAGCACTCTATTCTTAGTTTACTGCTAAATCCTCCTTTGGCCATTAGTTTCATAATGGCTTTCGTATATAAGTTTTCTAGAATTAGAAAATGTAGCCCATTTCTTCCCACTCCATAGGTTACACCTTGACCTAACGTTTTTATGTAATATGATTAAGCTTACTTTTATTCCTTTTTAGGGTTTGCTGAAGATGGCGGTATATAGACTGAATTAGCAAGGATTGGTGAGGTTTATCGGGGTTTATCGATTATAGAACAGGCTCCTCTAGAAGGGTATAAAGCACCGCCAAGTCCTTTGAGTTTTGGGCTGTTGCCGGTAGTACTCTGGCGAATAATTTTGTTTTGTAATTATTTGTGTTTAGGGCTAAGCATAGTGGGGTATCTAATCCCAGTTTGGGTCTTAGCTATAGTGTATCAGCTGTTGTAGGGTTACTTTCGTCGTTTATTTTTGTTGTAATTATGGCTTTTTACAGCTTAATTAGGATTTAACCCTATTTGATAAGGTGCTTTAACACGTTTTACGCCGTATTCCTGTTAGCTTGGGTTAATCGTATGACCGCGGTGGCTGGCACGAGATTTACCAACCCTAGTCAACATGGCTTAGTCAAACTTTCGTTTATGGCTTAATTTTTGTCACTGCTGTCTCCCGTGGGGGTGTGGCTGTGCAAGGCGTTATGAGCTACAGGGTGTGTGCTTGATACCTGCTCCTCTTAGTCCAGTTGACTTTGAGGGCGTTACTCACCGGGGCGTGGATGCTTGCATGTGTAAGTCTGTTGAAAGTTAACAGGAAGGCTGGGACCAAACCTATATGTTTATGGAGTTGGTATACTCATCTAGGCATTTTCAGTGCCTTGCTTTGATTTTAAGCTACATTAAC